TTCATTGATATTCCCCAAGGAAATTGGAAAGATATTTGCTTTGGATGAGCTGAGATAATAAAAACCAAAAGAGTTCTACACTATGAACTTTGTACCGCGCTCATCATATAGATGGGTTCTAGAAAGTCAGATAGAGGGGAATGAAGAAATAGAAGAAAAAAGTTCAATGAAGGGCTTTTGATTCTATTTGTATTGTACTCTCTCTGAATCTCAAATGAATTTTGTCTATTCCCGTTGTTTTATTCTTCGATACTTTTTGGTTTTGAACCAACTAAAAAAAATGAACTTTTCTAATCTAAATCTAATATGTATGAAGTCTTCATGTTCTTTTTGAACAAGAGGAGGCATCCATCATATGAACAAAGAAAAAAGAAGATAAAGGGAAGCTCATTTTTTCTTTACCCATTTAGTTCTATATGTATAACTATATAGAAATAAAATAACTCAGAGAATAGAGAATAGAATGAATATTTTCGTATATATAATATATTATAGTATATTCTTCTTTACTGTTTTACTGTATTTACTCATCTATTAATACAAAAAAGATATATGTAGAAATACAAATACGCAAATGGATAAGTGGGTATCATCATCTAGACTATTACTATAAAAAGAAAAAGTATATATATATATACGGATCTCTTCTCTATTAATCAATTTGTATAAGTATCCATTATTCTATTAATATTTTAGTAATCACCGCGTGTCAGGAACCAGAGTTGAACTGGTGACACGAGGATTTTCAGTCCTCTGCTCTACCAACTGAGCTATCCCGACTCTTCCCGATGCATCATTCCCATACTACTAAAGGGCTTGGCCTATGTCAATGAAATGAAACTTCACTCATTGAAGTTTCATTTCATTGAAGGATGTTTCGTCAAAAATCAAAAATAAGGATATGTTTTGTTTGAATAGTTCAAATCAACAAATCAAATAAGGATTCATCGCTCATAGATGCTCATTTATATGTATATCGTATATAATATATTACAAGACTTGTGATAAGAGAGAAAGATTTCTCCGCCGATTTTTGTGTTTATGAAAGACTAGAGTGGAATGAGAAGGATAGCGAATTTGGAACCTCTGAAAAAGAAAAAGGGTATAAAGGATAGTTAGGAAGTCAAACTGGCCTTGGGGATAGAGGGACTTGAACCCTCACGATTTCTAAAGTCGACGGATTTTCCTTTTACTATAAATTTCATTGTTGTCAGTATTGATATTGACATGTAGAATGGGACTCTATCTTTATTCTCGTCTAATTAGTTAGTTCTTCATTTGATCAGTGAATATTCGACCCTTCCTTCCACTTGAAATTGATTCACAATTCTTTTTTCAATTTTTCCTATTCGGATCTCATGAATCTTTGCTATAGTAAGTATTAGTATGATGTATACCTATTTATCGTGTATAAGCTCATCTCTAGAGTTTCGATTCTTCGACCAACGCAATCAACTCCATTCGTTAGAACAGCTTCCATCGAGTCTCTGCACCTATCCTTTTTTCTGAAAAAAGGATTTGGCTCAGGATTGCCCATTTTTTATTCCAGGGTTTCTCTGAATTTGAAAGTTATCACTTAGTAGGTTTCCATACCAAGGCTCAATCCAATTAAGTCCGTAGCGTCTACCAATTTCGCCATATCCCCCATTTTTAGGATTTCTCTCTCTCATTGGGATGCCACCCCTCTCTTTCTTTCATTTATGCATTTATGCCCTAGCCATTGAATTCTTTTCTTTCTATTTTTTATTATAGATTCCTCTATATAGAAAGGGTCTTTCTGCCTCCTCCTAAGTTGTTTTTTTTGATCTTCTGTCATTTTTATCAGAGGGCTTTATTTGTTTTAATCAGAAATGATTCTATCTTTGATATATCCGCAATTCAATCCAGCTGAATATATACCACATCTGTATGCCGCCTTTACTCTCATTTGTTTATGCTATATTTGGAATACTCGAAGGGTCAATTGATTCCTTTTTTGTCTTATCTATCCCCTCCCTTTTCAAATGAAAGCATAGGAATGCCTCATTCTATTCTAATTAGAATAGAATAGAATGAGGCATTCTATCTTTATCCTTGTCGTTTCCTTAGGGCCAACCATAATAGAATTATTCGACTATTCCTATTAAGTAAGGTGCTCAATCTAGTCATTATAATATATAACAACTTCTATAAAATAGAAGTAATAATTTATTCTATTTTTCATTTTTGAATAAAAAAAAAGAAAATTTTCTCAATTTTCCTTAGAAAGTTGTTCTATAATTAATACTATAATATATCCTTATTCCTTATATTAGAATATATTTCTATTTATGTTATATGGTATATAATTATATTAGAAAAAGAAATATAGGCCTATTCTATTAAGTAAGGAATTAAGGAAATTCTATTCCACCCTTTTCTTTCTAGATTCCATCTTCATTATGAATAGCTAATTCAAATCCCAGTATTTTCATTTTAGGAAATTTCTATACACAACAAAATTTGAAAATTTTGTTATGTAAGCCTGCTTAGCTCAGCGGTTAGAGCATCGCATTTGTAATGCGATGGTCATCGGTTCGATTCCGATAGTCGGCTTTTCTTTAGTTCTATTTTTTTGTTTTACTTTTATTTTACATGATGAATAATGTCTCCTTGAAAGCAAGGAATTTTGAAAAGACTTCTTCTCTCTTCTGGTCACTGATCTATCGGGGCATAAGAACTTCCAACTATGAATAAAAACCGGATTGGGGCAGTTCGATAACCAAAGCGAACAAATTAGGAAAGGTATCCCTAAACCCCTACAAACTTCCTATATATACAAAAAGTCGAGAATATTACTACAATTCATCTTATTCTTTTTTGTAGTACAGTACCTCATTAGATGTCGCTTCGTTTATGCTTTAGTTCAGTTTTAATTTAGGTTTATTCTGTAAAATCAAATAAAAAAAAAATAAGGAGTATTTATGTCTCGTTACCGAGGTCCTCGTTTTAAAAAAACACGTCGTCTGGGGGCTTTACCGGGACTTACTAGAAAAAAGTATGCGCCCGGAATTGAGTCTCGAACGCCACCGCGTTCTGGGAAAAAATCTCAATATTGTATTCGTCTAGAAGAAAAACAAAAATTGCGTTTTCATTATGGTCTGACAGAGCGACAATTACTCCACTATGTTCGTATTGCTGGAAAAGCCAAAGGCTCAACGGGTCAGGTTTTACTACAATTACTTGAAATGCGTTTGGATAATATCCTTTTTCGATTAGGCATGGCTTCGACCATTCCAGGAGCCCGACAATTAGTTAACCATAGACATATTTTAGTTAATGGTCGTATAGTAGATATACCAAGTTATCGCTGTAAACCCCGAGATATTATTACGACAAGAGATGAACAAAAATCCAGAGCGCTGATTCAAAATTCTCTTGATTCATCCCCTCATCGGAATCGGAAATGGAAGTTACCAAGACCAAAACATTTGATTCTTGACTCCTCCCAGTATAAAGGAGTAGTCAATCAAATAATAGATCGTGAGTGGGTTGGTTTGAAAATAAAAGAGTTGCTAGTCGTAGAATATTATTCTCGTCAGATTTGAACCTAATTAAAATACCAAACAAGGGTGCGGTGAATTTTTCCCCTTTTTCTCCTCTTCCATTCACTTATCTTAAATGGATCGGGGGAATTTTTTATGCCCTGAATACTCTACTCTTTCCAGTATTTTCCGTACCACAGGCAATTACAATTAGAATACAATTAGGAATAGTGAATCGATATCAAAGATAAAGAGAGGGCTGGTTTAACGGTTCGAATAATAGTCTTCATTTTTATTTGATACATTGCGAGCGATAAGATTCGGAATGTAGGTGAAGATACGGAAAGAGAGGGATTCGAACCCTCGGTAAACAAAAGCCTACATAGCAGTTCCAATGCTACGCCTTGAACCACTCGGCCACCTCTCCTACATAAATCTTATGATTATGATTATTACCCATAAAACGGGTGAATAGCGATCCATTTCATTTAGAATATTGCAGTATTCTTTTTTTTTACGGTATAGGTATGACCAATCGATTATAACAATAAAATGAAAAACAAAAAAAGCTATATTGAGTCAAGTTTGTTTTGTCAAGACGACGACCCCCTCTTTTTATGATTCTGATGTTTAGAATGGTACCGGATTAAACACTGAATTGGAACGGGTCGCCCGACCCATATATTTTAGAATATGATTCTATTTAGACGTGATTAGATTAATACTTACTTGACTCCGGTTAGATAGGAATTCAAAAAACCCCTTATCCGTTGAAGATTTCTCAACGAAAACTTCTTACAGCTCGATTACAAATTCATGAATGAAACCGCGGATTTTTCTATTTCGATTGTATACTTTGGTGTATACACGCTATGCAAATAAGCAAAAAGGGGGTGCTTATTCTATTTGAATCATAGAAAGAGTGATTATTTGATTCTTTTTGTTCCGTGAATCCTAATCCAATCAAAACTTCTCAAATTTTCATAATCTGTAGAAAAAATTCCTAGATTCTTCCTTATAACTTCGCTAAAAGGCTAATAGAATAGTTTTGTTAATTACTATACTCCTTACTATATCCATATACTACTTTTTTTAAATGAAGTCCAATCGGATTCAAAGATTTCCTATTGATTCCTGTCAAAAGGGAACAATTTGAGTATAGGTTCCGCACGTTTTTTTTTTTTAGAATGGGTCCGCTTTTATGGTATTTTGTACTGTACGATTCCTTTGTTTGTGGGATTTTTTATCCCACGAGAGGTAATGAGAAGAATTATCGAATGGATTGTTACCTATGCCGAGATCGCGGATAAATGGAAATTTTATTGATAAGACCTTTTCAATTGTAGCCAATATCTTATTACGAATAATTCCGACAACTTCAGGAGAAAAGGAGGCATTTACCTATTACAGAGATGGTGCGATTTGATTCTTTTTTTTTTTTTTCTCAGTCTTACGAGAAGGGCACACGCTTCCGGATAGAAAGAAAATTGTTGTTTTTTTGAAAAAAAAAACCTACGCTTGTTGAAGGTGAAGTTTGGGGAAACCGAGAACAATACCTTCTGTCGTGTATCCTCGGTTGATGCAACCTTATATGCTTCAATTTTTGATTCTAGTCTTGAGCGAAAGGTTAGCCTATAGGTTCTGGATTACAGGTTAATACTACTTCACTAGTACCAATTAGGTGGCATAGGGGAAGAAGCACTACATCTAGGAATCAACCACACAAAAAACTTTGTTAAAAATTCTCCCCTTTCCTGATCAGGATCGGGACTAACAAGAATGGTTGGGAAAACCAACATCCATCTCGTTCGTACTTTGGATACCCATATAACCATCGAAGGCTGTTGAAGTGACTAATTCCTGGAAATAGGGGGCGTTGAGGACAAATAAATTGTTGGAGTTACCTTTTCTATCTATTGTCAACACGCTTGGTGTTAAGAAAAGACCTTTTGCAGGGGGGGTTGGCTAGAAATTTCTTGCAAAAACACTAGTCCCTGTTCGTTCATAATGAGAATATTTCCCTTTTTTTTATTCAGTGGATTTGCTTAGTATTATTATGCACAGAAGGGAGGAGCCGTATGAAGTGAAAATCTCATGTACGGTTCTGGAACGGGGATTCTTTGAGTAGAATGAACGACCGTAACGGATGTCAGCTCAATCCGAAGGAAATTATGCGGAAGCTTTACAGAATTATTATGAAGCTACGCGACTAGAAATTGATCCCTACGATAGAAGTTATATACTCTACAACATAGGCCTTATCCATACAAGTAACGGAGAACATACGAAAGCTTTGGAATATTATTTCCGGGCACTAGAACGAAACCCATTCTTACCACAAGCTTTTAATAATATGGCCGTGATCTGCCATTACGTGCGACTATCTCCACTATAGAAAGAGAAAAAAAGAAAAAATCGCTAGTAAATACGAGAAATAAAATAGGCTTTCTACATATGCATCGTACAAAGCAACGATTTTTATCAGCTGTAGCAAAGAACGGGACCTCTATATAAATATAAGCAAAAAAAAAGGAAGAAATAGCTATGCCTATAATACTTTATTCTATGGATAAAAGATCTAATTGATATAGCAAGCGCCGTAAAGATCAATTAGCGATTTGATTTTTTTGGCCGATACAATAAGAACTGCTTTCCATATTACATATCTCATGATATGAGATAAAAGTGAGGAATCAACTTATGTAATAGAGTCGATCCACTCACTAAAGTATCGAGCAGCGGTGTAGCATCAGATCCCAAAGATAGTAAGTCTTTTCTTTCTTATGTTATGGAGGAAGGTCTTTTTCAGAGATTCTATATTCATTTATAATTTATATACGAAAGCGAGATAGTTACCTTTCAGAAAATTCTACCGATAGCGGGAGATCTCTATCTTTCATTCTTCTGAAGGTGGGATAAAAGAGAAAACTGATGATTCATCCAAATTCAAGTTTCAAACTCATGGAAATGTAATTAACCTCCTCTAGTTAACCCGAAAAAAAAAGATAGATTTATGAAGAATCTTATCAATAGGGTCTATTGGGATACAAAAAAATTATTGACTGTTGAGCCGTATGAGGTAGGAAACTCTCAAGTACGGTTCTAAGGAAAGGAATTGACTCACCTATTCCGACCGAGGAGAACAGGCCTTTCAACAGGGAGATTCTGAAATTGCGGAGTCTTGGTTCGACCAAGCCGCTGAGTATTGGAAACAGGCTATAGCGCTTACTCCGGGTAATTATATTGAAGCACATAATTGGTTGAAGATCACGAGGCGAGTTGACTAAAAGAAAAAGAACTCGACTTTCTATAATAATATTATTTTTTTTTTGAATTTGCCATGAATACATGAAGACTTGCCTTAAAATACAAATCAGAGTAATATTTATATATGACATATATAATACTTTTTGTAGATTATAGGAGATAAATAATCTATGGTCTCTATTACTGCAAGAACCAGCGCCGCCATATTGGTGGCTTTCATTTCGGCGCTGGTTGTACATTATATAATTCAAAAAGTATCTCGAGTTTTGGCGATACTATCGAATTCTATTTCTTTGATGGTTTTCGTTTTCATAGCAATAGCCGGTTATCTAATTTTCAGAATAAGTTTCTTTTAGTAAATCCGGAAAAGGCTCTTCCTTTTCTAGGAAGAGCCAACCGAGGAGTTGAGTTATACCCCTTCTAAACTCCTTATTATTATTATATTATATATTGTACTTCGTCGGGATCCGCGATTCAAACTCAAAAAAGTCATTTTTGTGTCAAGCTCAAGCCCGCAAAGGGTTTACAATATTTTAAAGGTCCATTAAGCGCCTCATGCCTATGTCATAATAGATCCGAACACTTGCCCCGGATCGACTTCCAGATCATAATTGCTCTAGTGAATAACTAAATAAAATGGATAGATGGGAGATAGAAAAAAAAAAAGGAACTAATTCTCATTTTCTAATTATATTCTAATTAGAAATATCTCTTGAGGGTTCACTAATTA